GTGCCATATTTTTTTTACATCTTCTATGCGAAAATGCTCAATTCTCATAAGATCTTCTTGACTATTACTCAAAAGGTCCAATAATGTATGTATATTGGACCTTTTAAGACAATTATAAGTCCTGGGAGGCAATTCTAATTGGTCAATAAAAATGCATTTCAATGCATTTCCCTTTTTGTTTTTCCTTATATTAGCCTTAGCCAACCCATCATCAAAGGGAAAAAGGGGTAAAGTCACCCTGTTTTGATTGTCCTCTAAATGAGTGTCCCGTTCCTCCGCGTGTAAAAAAGGAATAAATAAATCAATCAAATTACGGGAAGCTTCGTGAAGTGCTTCTTTAGGGGTTAAACTCCCATTTGTCCATATTTCGAGGAAAAGTATCTCTTGTTTCTCGTTCCCATTCCCATAAGAATGAATACTATGATTCACATTTCGAACAGGCATGAATACAGCATCTATAGGGTAACTTCCATCTTGATAGTTAGATGGGGTTTTCATACGATATCCGCGATTCCTCTCGATTTTTAATTCAATACACAAATCAATTGGCTCTGTCAGGCTAGCTATATGTTGTGTAGTATCAACTATTTCCACGGAGGGTGGTGAGATGATATCTTGAGCAGTTACATATCTAGGACCCCTGACGCAAATAGATGCGTCGAGAGTTCCATACAGATTACTTCTCAATACAATTTCTTTTAAATTCATGAAAATTTCATGTACAGATTCTTCAATACCGGCTATCATAGAATATTCATGCGGTACCTTATCGGATTTTGCACGTGTGATACATGCTCCTTCTATTTCCCCAAGTAGAGCCCTTCGCATCGCGATACCTATCATATCTGCTTGACCCTTCATAAGCGGGAACAGCATGAAACGCGCATAATGAAGGCGCTTACTGTCTACTCTTGATTCAACACACTTCCACCGTAATGTTCGAGTGGATACTGCGACTTCTTCTCGAACCATACTAATATTATTTGATCAGATTTCTGAATCATTTATTTCTCTTGAAATTAAAATAAAAAGGGTTCAATTCTTATTTTTATTTTTACACACGTCTTTTTTTAGGGGGTCTACATCCATTATGTGGCATAGGGGTTACGTCACGTACGAAACTTAATAGTATACCGCTTCTACGAATAGCTCGTAATGCTGCATCTCTTCCGAGACCAGGACCCTTTATCATGACTTCTGCTCGTTGCATACCCTGATCCACCACTGTACGAATAGCATTTCCTGCTGCGGTTTGAGCAGCAAATGGTGTCCCTCTTCTTGTGCCCTTGAATCCACAAGTGCCCGCGGAGGACCAAGAAACCACCCGACCTCGTACATCTGTAACAGTTACAATGGTATTGTTGAAACTCGCTTGAACATGAATAACTCCTTTTGGTATTCTACGTCCAGTCTTACGTGAACCAATACGTCCACTCCTACGTGAACCAATTCTTGGTATAGGTTTTGTCATATTTTATCATTCTCATAAATATGAGTCAGAGATATACGGATATATCCATTTCATGTCAAAACAGATCCTTTTTTTGTACATCAGGTCCTTTGGAGAGTCCCCTTTTAAAAGGATTACCCCTTTACCCCTGTCTCTGTTTATGTCTCGGGTTGGAACAAATTACTATAATTCGTCCCCGCCTACGGATCAATCGACATTTTTCACAAATTTTCCGAACAGAAGCCCTTATTTTCATATTTGTCATTCCTTAACTTAAATCCGAATCCACTCCTTGGAAGAAAATAAGTCTCTTGATAATTTTGAACCTCTAATTGTATCCGCACCCCATGAAAGGAATGTTTCAAGAGGCGCCTAATTGTTCGAATCTTTGTTGCGAAGTCTATAAATTATACGTCCCCTGGTTGAATCATAACGACTTACTTCGATTTTGACTCTATCTCCGGGTAATATCCGTATAAAACTACGTCGGATCCTCCCCGAAACATAACCTAGAATCAGATCCTCATTATCTAAACGAACCCGGAACATACCATTGGGAAGTGATTCAGTAATTAAACCCTCATGAATCAATTTTTGTTCTTTCATTCCCGATAACCCCCTTGAAGTAGCAACTAATGGAGGAGAAGTGATATTAAACAACCTGCCTTTCCTTTCTTTTTCACAAATAGGAAGTTACGGGATATCAGCGGGATTACCATATATAACACAAAATTTCTCCTCCAATCCTTTTTAGTCGAGCCTCTCGATCCGTCATTATCCCTCGTGAAGTCGAAAGAATGACAATCCCCATTCCGCCCAAAACCCTAGGAATTCGTTGATAGTTGGAATATATTCGTAAACCAGGTCGGCTGATACGCTTTAAAATATTTCTATATGTTCCTTTCCTATTCCTTCTATGTCGCAGGGTTGAAACCAAGAAATGTTTATTGTCTTCTCGATGTTTCCTAACGTTTTCAATAAAACCTTCTCGTAGAAGTATTCTAACAATGTTTTCGGTGATATTAGTAGATGCTATTCGAACCGTTCCCTTTTTATTCATATCAGCATTCCTTATCGAAGTTATTATATCGGCAATAGTGTCCCTACCCATGATGAACTATAATTATTGGTGCCTCTTTGTTTTGATATAATCAACATGTTCTACTTTTTTTATGAAATATTAAAGGGATATGCATAAGACATAATCTATACTAATTAATCTATTTCGGGTACCCTATAATCATGGATATTCCGATCCCGCTCTCATCTACTGGTATTTATTTATAATACCTCAGGAGCTAATGATACTATTTTAGTGAAATTCAACTGTCTCAGTTCCCGAGCGATCGCTCCAAAAACTCGAGTTCCTTTTGGATTTCCTTCCTGATCAATGACAACTGCTGCATTGTCATCATATCGTATTATCATGCCGTTGTCGCGTTTGAGTTCTTTACATGTACGTACAATTACAGCTCTAATTACTTCGGATTTTTGGAGAGGCATATTTGGCACTGCTTCTTTGATTACAGCAACAATAACGTCACCAATATGAGCATATCGGCGATTACTAGCTCCTAAGATTCGAATACACATCAATTCCCGAGCTCCGCTGTTGTCTGCCACATTCAAATGGGTCTGAGTTTGAATCATATCATTATCATTTTTTTTTATCAGCTCTTTCAATGCAAAGGGCGAAGGAAAAAAGAAAGAAATATTGTTTGTCCAGAAATAAAAAAATCTGCGATTGTATTTCTCCTCACAAATAGCCCTTTGTTTCCACACCCCTATCCCGCAATAATGAATTGAGCTCGTATAGGCATTTTGGATGCAGCTATTGACATAGCTGCTCTAGCTACAGTTTCTGATACTCCGCCCATTTCATAAAGTATTCTACCCGGTTTAACGACGGATACCCAATATTCGGGAGATCCCTTCCCGGAACCCATACGTGTTTCTGTGGGTCTTAGGGTAACAGGCTTGTCGGGAAATATACGTACCCATATTTTTCCACCGCGGCGCGCATATCGTGTCATTGCGCGCCGCCCTGCTTCTATTTGTCTAGATGTAATCCAAGAGGGTTCAAGTGCCTGAAGAGCATATCTACCAAAACAAATATGATTGCCTCGATAAGAGATTCCCTTCATTCTTCCTCTATGTTGTTTACAGAATCTGGTTCTTTTGGGGTTATAGTTGATGGTTGTTTCTCAGTTCCATCTCTACTACAGAACCGGACATGAGAGTTTCTTCTCATCCAGCTCCTCGCGAATGAAACGATTCAATAATATTCGATGCACATTATTTAATGAATAATGAATATTACATGAATATTAAAAAAAATCGTGGGATTTTTTGATATTTAATTGAATCTGTTTGTTATACGCGGGAATCCGTATATCTTGTATTGTATATATAGCTAGATATATATATATATATATCGATATCGATTTTTTTATAGGATATAGGACGTTTATTTCGTGGAAAATGCCTTTCATTTTTATACCGAATCCTTGTTTTGACCTTTACTGAATAGCCAAAAATTTTGCAATCCAATAAGTGTTTCTTTCGCGGGCGAATATTTACTCTGTCATCCGGCCCCATTCCTAGGGCAGGGTTAACCCACGACTTCCCGGAATAAATCAATTGGTTACTGGTCAATTTCGCCATCCCACCCAATGAATAATTAGGATTCATTTGCAATAGAATCTTCTGCAGTCACAGGTTCCGTCGTTCCCATAGCTTCTTCGTTAATGGCTAGGCCTGAACTATATGCAATGGAGCTTCCAATTAAATCCGTTCCAGAGTCAATCTTCTCAGTCTCTATTGACTTAAGGCTCCTTATTATTTTATTATTTATTATCATTTTAAATATGAACCGAATCGGATTCATCGAATTATGGGCGAATCCACATTAATGCTTTATTACACTGCTTTTTATAAGATGATTCATAGGCCATACATATTGGAATTCTATATCATTGAGATTCTCCTGCTCTCTTTCTCTCATCTTTCCATTTACCCACACCCACATCTCTCTTTTTTTTTTATTTTCAACCCATAATCAGCTTTATTTTTCCATTAGGTGGAAAAGAAAAAGATTTCAGTTGCTACAACTATACGATCGTCACATCATATAGTGACTGATTTCTTGGATCCCGATAATACGAAGCAATGAGTAGGTTATTAGTTCTATAGTTATTAGTTTGGGATCAGTCTGCGTATTATTGTATTTGTATTGTTTTTTTTTTTTTAATCCCAACTCTAAAGAAAAAACCAACGAGTCACACACTAAGCATAGCAATTATACCAAATGGTCAATTGAATTTTTATTCAACCCTATAGAATTAAGAATTAGAAAGAATCAGAATTGCTCATTTTGATTTAAGGTAAAAAGACTGATGAAACTCTTTTTTCATTTATATTGTCCGATAGAATGGCAAAGAAATGAAAGGTCCATTATTGCTCATCCACAAATATCCAAATTTTAATGCCTAATACCCCATAGATAGTTCGAACTGGGTAGGAACAATGATCAATTTTAGCTCGAATGGTT